GCCGAATTAATAGTATTTTTTGGACTAATTACCAGTCCAAAATACCTTTTAATGCCAAAAATACTAATTACTTTTGTAATGGCAATTGGAATGATATTAACTCCTATTTATTCATTATCTATGTCACGCCAGATGTTCTATGGATACAAGATATTTAATGCTCCAAACTCTTATTTTTTTGATTCTGGACCGCGAGAGTTATTTCTTTCAATCTCTATCTTTTTACCCATACTAGGTATTGGTATGTACCCCGATTTTGTTCTTTCACTATCAGTTGACAAGGTCGAAGTTATTCTATCTAATTCTTTTTATAGATAGTTTTGATGAATAAAAAAAAAAAAGAAAAAATCCTATGATTTTTTTTTAATCGTTCGTTGTACAATGAAAAAAAGAAGGCTTTTTCTTCTTCTCTTAAGTTAAGTAAAAAAATGAATTTGAATCGGCGCGAACCCTGTGAATCAAATATTGTAGTGATTCACAGGGTTCTCATCAGTTCACATAAAGTTTTTTTATCTCATATGCACTGTACACTTTTCTATTCGTAAGAGTCTTTTTTGAATCCTTTTGAATTCAATTAGATGTTAATGTAAATGAACCATAACTATGTAGTCCTATTCCTAATAGATTGACCCCAAAATAGCATATCCAAATTATAAGAAAGCCAATAGACGCCACAATTGCGGAATTTATACCCTTCCATTTTCTATTGGTTCGAATATGTAAATAAATCGCGAATACGATCCAAGTAATAAATGCCCAAGTTTCCTTTGGGTCCCAACTCCAATATGATCCCCATGCTTCGTTAGCCCATACTGCTCCAGAAAGTATCCCTATGGTTAAAAAGAGAAATCCTAGACTAATAACCCGATAACTCCAATAATCCAATTGTTGAATAAATTGCGACCTGTAATAATTCTTCGGAGAAAAAAAAGAAGTATTTTGTAAAACATTGCTTCTTTCATTCATGTATTCGATTTCACCAAAGAAAAATGACCCATTTAAATTTAATAAATGATTACTTGTAAAAAAAAACTTTCTGTTTTTTCTAACTGCAATGACTAGAAGTGCTACTGATAATAATGATCCACATAAAAGGGCTGCATAGCCCAATATCATCATACTTACGTGCATTATTAACCACTCGGATTGAAGAGCGGGTACTAATATTTCAGATTCGTGTATTTGAGTTAAAAGACCTGAAGTAGCAAAGCCTTGGGTAAAAATAGCACTTGGGCCGATTATTGCGCTTAAAAAATTTTGATTTTTTTTGAAATACGGAACTATATGAATAAGGGAGAAACTCCATGAAAGGAAGATTAATGATTCATATAAATTACTTAGTGGAAAATGTCCCGAATAAATCCAACGAGTAACTAATAATCCTGTTATACAGAAAAAAGTCATTATCATGCCCTTTTCTGATGAATCGTAGAGTTTTATGATTTCATCGACTAAAAAGGTTATCAAATGAATTGTAATTACAATTGAAACGATCGAAAAAGAAATATGAGTTAATATATGCTCTAAGGTTGAAAATATCATAAAAATCTTAAAAAATGGGAGTTCTTTAATTACAAGAAATCAGGAATTGAATTCATTATAGGATCTATTTAGTTTTTTTAGAAGATGGCATGCCGCCACTCGGACTCGAACCGAGATGCTCTAGCACTGCTTCCTAAGAGCAGCGTGTCTACCAATTTCACCATAGCGGCTTGTCTTGAACTCATAATAGCCTATGACTAAGCAATCGTCTAGATTTAAGAATTCAATTGGTTGCAATATTTTTTAGGAAAGATTCAAATGGATGAATAAAAATTACTTCAAATAGGTATTTAAAGGTTCATTATTTGAGTTTAGGGCCTTAGTTTTCTTAAGATTTTCGTGTATTTTATACTCTCCTCAACTTGAACTCTTTAAAACTAGATAGTTTTATTAGGATAGAACTCAAAAAAAATCCATTTTCTTAATGAATACAAAAGAAAAAAACCTATTTTGGATCACTCAAAATTGATACATTATTTATCCAGACTCTCTTCACTAAGTGTTTTTGATTTTCTTGATTGGGTTGATCGCGAGAGCTATATGGGGGTGTATATAGGAACTCATAGAAAATCAAAAAGTCAGAAAGTTACACAAAAGGGTTTAAAATTTGAATCAATTAGTTTTAATCATTTTAGTAACTAAAGATTCAAGATTTTCTATTTGCTCTTCTATAGATAGAGAGAAAAAGTGGATATAGAGAAAAAATAAAAAGTTGTATTATTGTAACAAATAGGGAGATGCGGAAAATAAGACTCCCCGCCTTGGAAATGAGAAAATATACTAAAAAGAAAATGGAGTATCTTTTGTTTATTCTTTTGTCAACAAAAAGAAAGTCTTTTTTCTTTTTTTGAATTGAATTGAGTAAGGTAAACAGAAGAATTCTTATTCTACATATTCTAAGAGCGGAGCGAATTCCATTTCATATTGATTAACTCAATAGGTAATGGAATTCATTAAT